GGACTCTCTCTTTATTCTCGTCCGATTAATCCGTTCGTGAAAAGATCTACAGGCTGTATAACCCTAACTTCTCTCATCTCTTTATTCTCGTCCGATTAATCCGTTCGTGAAAAGATCTACAGGCTGTATAACCCTCTTCTTCATCCTTTATGGAATTTTTGGTAGTAAAGGTTTCTTTACCAACGCAATCAACTCCATTTGTTAGAACAGCTTCCGTTGAGTCTCTGCACCTATCCTTTATTTCTTTACTAAGCCTTTCCTTTTTGCTTTTTTGAAAATATAGGATTTGGCTCAGGATTGCCCTTTTTATTAATTCCAGGGTTTCTCTGAATTTGAAAATTATCACTTAGTAGGTTTCCATACCAAGGCTCAATCCAATTAAGTCCGTAGCGTCTACCAATTTCGCCATATCCCCCTCTTTTTGTTTTTAGATTAGTAGTTTATTGTGAGGTCGCTCCGCCTTGATTTCTTACCAATCCTCTCTAGGAAACCCTTATTTGGTATTTGGTACAACTAAAACTAAATAGGATTGTATCATTTCTCGTAGTCCATTGTGCAGGTCGCTCCGCCTTGATTTCTTACCAATCCTCTCTAGGAAACCCTTATTTGGTATTTGGTACAACTAAAACTAAATAGGATTGTATCATTTCTCTATCCATAATTCAATATATACCTGTCACTCTTCCCGTAACCTTTTACATACTTGAACGGTCGATTTTTTTTGTCGTCTTAATTTCCGCATTTACTACTTATATCCTTATGAAGGAAATGAATGAAAGCGGAAGAATGGTTCATTAGTTATAACGAATTATTCTTAGATAATATCTAATAAAATAGAAGTGTGATAGATTGCAAATTCTATCAAATGTCATTTCTAATATAATAATATACCTAATTTAATATTATCAAATATCAACTTATTCGTGATTAAAGAAATTCAACTTCTATGTTATTGTTATTGATTGCAAATTCTATCAAATGTCATTTCTAATATAATAATATACCTAATTTAATATTATCAACTTATTCGTGATTAAAGAAATTCAACTTCTATGTTATTGTTATTTAATATTAATAATTTAATTAATTTTTAATTAGTTAAATTTGATCTTCTATTCTTTTATCTAGGATTGAATTCTGATTAGATAAGAAATATTAATTAGTAAATAAGATACTAATACTTTAGTGTATTGTTATGAATTACTATGCATAGAAAATGAATGCTATGTAAGCCCGCTTAGCTCAGAGGTTAGAGCATCGCATTTGTAATGCGATGGTCATCGGTTCGATTCCGATAGCCGGCTTTTTCCTAGTTATTAAACTTTTCCATGATTGAAACTGCCCCTTTGAAATTAAAGAATGTTGAAAGGGTATCGTCCACCCCTTCCAAATACAAAAATTAGAAATTTCTTAAGTTATAAGAGCTTCCAACTCTATCAGGTGTCAGGAAAGGGAATCCTTTTCCTATTCCTATAATAAACATTAGAAAGGGCTCTGTATATTTATCCAATTAATCTCATTTTCTTTTAGTTCCGTTTTAGTTTAGAGTTAAAAAAGAAAAAATTACTGAAAAAAAGAAGAATAAAATTCATTTGAAATAACCATAAGGAGTCTTTATGTCGCGTTACCGGGGACCTCGTTTCAAAAAAATACGCCGTCTGGGAGCGTTACCAGGACTAACTAATAAAGGGCCTAGAGCCGGAACTGGCCTTAGAAACCAGCCGCGTTTGGGGAAAAAATCTCAATATCGTATTCGTCTAGAAGAAAAGCAAAAGTTGCGTTTTCATTATGGCCTTACAGAACGGCAATTACTTAAATATGTTCGTATTGCTGGAAAAGCAAAAGGGTCAACAGGTCAAGTTTTACTACAATTACTTGAAATGCGTTTGGATAACATACTTTTTCGGTTGGGTATGGCTTCGACTATTCCTGCAGCCCGTCAATTAGTTAACCATAGACATATTTTAGTTAACAGCCATATAGTAGATATACCAAGTTATCGTTGCAAACCACGAGATATTATTACGGCGAAGACAGAACAAAAATCCCGAGGTCTTATTCAAAAATCTCTGGATTCATCTCCTCATGAAGAATTGCCAAGTCATTTGACCCTTTATCCATTTCAATATAAAGGATTAGTCAATCAAATAATAGATAGTAAGTGGGTTGGTTTGAAAATAAATGAATTGTTAGTCGTAGAATATTATTCACGTCAGACTTAACCCTAACTAATAATAAAAAGAAAGAACTAAAAAAGAAAAGGTTTGGAAAATTTTCATTTTCTTATTTTTTGTTGAAGTAAATTAACCGAAGGATAAGTAAGATATTAGAAATAAAGAATCTATAGCAAAGAAGAGTCTAACTGTTGGAATAGTAACTAATAATAAAAAGAAAGAACTAAAAAAGAAAAGGTTTGGAAAATTTTCATTTTCTTATTTTTTGTTGAAGTAAATTAACCGAAGGATAAGTAAGATATTAGAAATAAAGAATCTATAGCAAA